GATAGTATGATATATCATAAATCGGGTCAATGCAAAAGAAATGAGTGCATTTCCATACTATTAAGTAAGTGAAATAGATAAAACAAAATCTGTATTATGCCGCATTACTTATTCTACTGGATCTTACGGAGCCTGTTCACGCACCACATAATCAAGTCTGATCATAGAAAAGATTCTCTTCAAGTGAACCAGCCTATCCTCTGTATGGGGCTCTTACACGGTGGTTGGAACAAAGACACATTTAGTTGTGAATTCAAACAAATGTGGCAGATAAGGAATATATCTGCACGGACTAATCAATAGTTCAAGTCACACACTCCCATAATCCATTTTCTCTTCGGAGAATTCACTTCAACCATTAGTGTCAAAGAAATAATACAATTTTGTGGGGTTGAAGGGAAATATCCAAATACATGTTTTATTCTTTTCAATAATCCATATTTATAGCAATGAAATCCTATTGTTCCTACCCTGAGTGAAGTGATAAATGACTGATTACAAATATCTATGATCTATATTATATTCTTTATTCTCTATAAAGGACCAGAAATGCCTTGCTTACGTATCATTGGGAAGTGCATTAACATAAATACGGCAGTAAGCAGAGGTAATACAAAAGTGTGTAAACTATAAAAACGAGTCAGAGTGGATTGTCCTACACTAGCACTTCCACGTAATAACTCTACCAAAGGCGATCCTATTACAGGAATAGCTTCCGGTACACCTGTTACAATTTTTACTGCCCAATAACCAATTTGATCCCAAGGTAAGGAATAACCAGTCACACCAAAAGATGCGGTCAATACAGCCAAAACCACACCTGTAACCCAAGTCAATTCACGAGGTTTTTTAAAGCCACCGGTGAGATACACACGAAATACGTGTAGGATCATCATTAGGACCATCATACTTGCCGACCATCGATGAACTGATCGGATTAACCAACCAAAATTAGCTTCAGTCATTATATATTGAACAGAAGCAAAAGCTTCAGTAACGGTCGGGCGATAGTAAAAAGTCATAGCAAATCCCGTAGCTACTTGTACTAAAAAACAAGTAAGCGTAATTCCGCCTAAACAATAAAATATATTGACATGCGGAGGAACGTATTTACTAGTTATATCATCTGCAATCGCCTGAATCTCAAGACGTTCTTCGAACCAATCATAGACTTTATTGAGATAGGTAAACTCAAGGAACTCCCCCTCTGAGAACCGTATATGAGAATTTCATCTCGTACGGCTCAAACAGAAACACCCAAATACTGGCTATAACGGATATGTGGAATAAAAAGTTTGAAACTTCTTTAATCCTATGATTCAATCTTTCTCTAAAGATACGAAAGAATAAAAATCTGAAAGCTCTTCTTTGTGGTTATAATGCCAAACTATCAAGTTGGCTCATTCGTCTTTATGTTGATGGTTACAGGCCTCTTGAATCTTCTATTTACCTATTTTTTTTTTCTTTTCTTTTATTTGTGTGTAATGCAGCTTTACTTCTGTTTTCTTTATTATTGATAGGAATTCTCTTGTTAAGACCCTATAGAATCGATTAAAACCTCAGATTCATACTACAACCACGATGATTCAATAAAACCTTCAAAATAAGTCCCAAAATTCTCTGAGTAAGAATCGGTGGATCATCACTTATTCAATGAATATATATAATGAATCAAAATACAAAGAACGGTTTGTCCTTTAATTCAAAATAAAAAAAGCAGAAACAGAAAAAGAATAAAAATATTTCAATTTATAACTTCTAACCCTTTTTTTTTAACTCTTTTTGGTTAATTCTTTTTTTGGAGTCCGGCAAGCGAGGTCTGAATATAAAATAAAATATGAATCATAGTTATAATAGTTTGTAATCTATTTCATATATTCCGCGCGTTCCAGATACTAGAATGAATATCCGACGAGGTAAAACCATCTGTATCAAGATGACAGAACCGATTTCTGTAGTATCCATAGGATCAATTATAACAAGTCACACACTCATATTCCGGAAATACAGAAACAAAGAAATTCCACGGTCGAACTACCAAAAAATAGAATGGACTAAAAGCGACCTAAATGCTTCACTTGGTTTTGTATTGAAAAGCTATTTAGTAGTTCTTGTTAATCTAATTCATTGAGATTCCGTCCAGTAAAATGGAAGAATTATAAATCTCCAAAATAATAGATAAGAATATCGCAAATAGAGCCATTGCGATACCCATCAAAGGAGTAGTTCCCCAACCGGGAGCTACTTTACCATATTCCGAATTCAATGGTTTCAATAAATCCCCTATAATAGTTCGTCTTGGACCAGATCTAGAACTATCCTCAACGGTTTGTGTAGCCATAAATCCGATTTTGTATTCATTGAGAGTCGTTGACTTTGTATACCATTCTATTGTAAATAAATGATCTTATCATAGATCCGTTGTAGTCTTAAAATTATATAATAATGGAAACAGCAACCTTAGTTGCCATCTCTATATCTGGTTTACTTGTAAGTTTTACTGGGTACGCCTTATATACTGCTTTTGGGCAACCCTCTCAACAACTAAGAGATCCATTCGAGGAACACGGAGACTAGTTGAATTAATGAGCCTCCCAATATTGGGAGGCTCATTAATTCAATTGAGATAGAGATAATCAAAAATCATTTCATCTTTTTAGTTGGAACTTTAGGCGGTTCCCTAAAAAAGATAGCGAAAAAGATTATTCCTAAAGTCGAGACTAAGAGGAATGTATAAACCAATGCTTCCATAGATTCGATTGTGGTTTACAATTATAGCTTCCATACCTGTTTATTTTGGATCGTCTCCCGGATAACTAAAAAGAAAGAGTCAAAGGAAAGGCAGCAATTCAAATCAAGATTTATCCGGTACCCTATTTATGTTAAACTATGTTAAATCACAAAAATAAAGGTGAAAAGTAAGAAATCAATCTTATATCAGACTACTTGTCTTCTTGTAGTCGGATCCCCAAGTTTTTGGAATGCTCCAAATTCTACTTGAGCATCCAAATCTGGGTCAATACCGGCAAAAACATCTCTGAACAAGGTTCTAGCACCATGCCAAATATGTCCGAAGAAAAAGAGTAGAGCAAACGAAGCATGTCCAAAAGTAAACCAACCCCTTGGACTGCTACGAAAAACACCATCGGATTTCAAAGTAGCACGATCTAATTCAAAAATTTCTCCCAATTGAGCACGTCTAGCATATTTTTTCACAGTAGCAGGATCACTATAACTGACTCCATTCAGTTCGCCGCCATAGAACTCCACAGTTACACCTACTTGTTCGACACTATACTTCGATTCTGCCCTTCTAAAAGGAACATCTGCTCTAACAATTCCGTCTCCGTCTACCAAAACAACTGGAAATGTTTCAAAAAAAGTAGGCATACGACGTACAAAAAGTTCACGACCTTCTTTATCTCTAAAGATAGGGTGTCCTAACCACCCAACAGCTATTCCATCCCCGTTGTCCATTGAGCCCGCTCTGAATAATCCCCCTTTTGCCGGATTATTGCCGATGTAATCATAAAAAGCTAATTTTTCAGGAATTTTAGACCAAGCTTCTGATAAACTTTGATTTTCGGCTAGCCCAGCGCCAACTCTTCGATATATTTCTTGTTGGAAGTATCCCTGATCCCATTGATAACGAGTGGGACCAAATAATTCAATGGGGGTAGTTGCTGAACCATACCACATAGTTCCAGCAACAACAAAAGCGGCAAAAAAAACAGCAGCGATACTACTGGAAAGGACGGTTTCAATATTTCCCATACGTAATCCTTTGTATAGACGTTGGGGCGGACGGACACTAAGATGGAATAGACCTGCTAATATGCCCAATGTACCTGCTGCAATATGATGAGAGGCTATTCCTCCCGGAACAAAAGGATCAAAACCTTCCACACCCCACGCTGGATTTACAGATTGTACCCTTCCGGTTAGTCCATAAGGATCGGACACCCATATTCCAGGACCATACAACCCCGTTACATGAAATGCGCCAAACCCAAAACAAGCCAGTCCTGAAAGAAATAAATGAATTCCAAAAATCTTAGGTAAATCTAAAGAAGGTTTTCCTGTGCGTTCATCACAAAATATTTCTAGATCCCAATACACCCAATGCCAAATAGCTGCCAAAAAGCACAAGCCAGAAAACACAATATGTGCACCGGCCACACCTTCGTAACTCCAAATACCCGGATTCGTTATAGTCCCTCCTGTGATACTCCAACCGCCCCACGAATTGGTTATTCCTAAACGAGTCATGAAGGGTATAACAAACATACCTTGTCTCCACATTGGATCAAGAACAGGGTCAGAGGGATCAAAAACCGCTAATTCGTATAGAGCCATCGAACCGGCCCAACCAGCAACTAGAGCTGTATGCATTATATGGACAGAAAGCAAACGACCCGGATCATTCAATACGACGGTATGAACACGATACCAAGGCAAACCCATGGAAATACCCCTTTCTCAACGAAAAATAGACACTATGTAACTTTATTGCATTGGAAAAAACTATGCTATGTACCCCCCCCCCTTTTTCAGTAGATTATCTCGAAGAAAGGATTAATATTTGTTCTATTCTTATTCTTTTAGTAATAATGGAAGAGTTCTGTTTGTAGGAACAAAAAGAAGCAGATCTATTCTATATCCGATAAGTACCAATACGCAATGGTAGGGGGGCGGGATCCCACGTTCATTTTCTATGAGTGAAAGCATACATATTTGTTCATATCATTAAAAAGACCTATTCCTAATAATTTTCTCCTTTAGTCATAGTCATTCTGTCTTCTTTTTTTATTTTATGTTATGAACTTATTCACTTTATGGATAAACTATGATAAAGGCTAATCTTATTAATATTAAGACAATAAACCCATTGTTACGCTTCCACATCAAAGTAAGATATAGTACTTAATTCTTTTTTTCTTTAATGCCTATTGGTGTTCCAAAAGTACCCTTTCGAAGTCCTGGAGAGGAAGATGCATCTTGGGTTGACGTATAGTGCGACTTGTCAGATATATTGGGTCACATGGGATTCCCCCATTTTCTCCCCCGATCGAGATATCCTCTCTTTCGCCCAAGAAAGATTGATTGACTTATCAAAAATTTGGAGCGTGAAATGCAATTATATTGATTTTGTTTTTTTTGGGGGGGGAGGTATCCAGATTAATATTATCAATTAGAATAATTTATGGTTTAGAATACTTTATAGTTGTCTCGATTGGACCAATAAAATGAAGTATCCAGGCTCCGTTTACAAAAAACCCAATTGGTAATATATCTATGATTACTACCTTTATCATATTCTATTTTTAATTTATAAACAGGAGTGATCTTAAACTGTTTAATCAATCGAGTAATATAATGAATACATTGAATATTTGGCAGAAGACATGACATAAAAAAAATTGAAAAATAAAAAAGCCATATCAAAAAGACTTGGTATTGGGACATTTGTCCTATATGTGCAAATAAAAATAGGGCCGATCTTTACTTGACTTTGGAGTAGAACATAAACCTAACAAAATTGAAGAAACCCATTCCGGAACAAGAAAATGACATCGTGATTTGTATTCAATCTCGATGAAACAATACATCAATGAGAAGTTCGTTCGATAAATTTAGTCAATTACTTTTCTATTTTTTGATATTTATAGGTAAAGTAAACAGACCAAAACGAATCTTTCTTGAAAAATAAAAATGGAATCAAAAAAGTCCTTTGTTAGAAGGAGTCCAAAAGAATGCGGGCTGTAATCTACACATTGATTCTTTTTTTCGCGATTTTTGATAACCTGTATGCATCAAAAGGTGCGCGTATGGTTCCTAAAGATACAATTTTATCCTAATCAACCGCCTTTATCGAGAAAGATTACTTTTTTTAGGCCAAGAGGTTGATAGCGAGATTTCGAATCAACTTATTGGTCTTATGGTATATCTTAGTATAGAGGATGATACCAAAGATCTGTATTTGTTTATAAACTCTCCCGGGGGGTGGGTAATACCCGGAGTAGCTATTTATGATACTATGCAATTTGTAGGACCAGATGTACAGACAATATGCATGGGATTAGCCGCTTCAATGGGATCTTTTATTCTGGTCGGAGGAGAAATTACCAAACGTCTAGCATTCCCTCATGCTCGGCGCCAATGAGTTTTGTATTTGAGAGAAAAAAGAAGACTATGCCTTCGCCATATGAAATATGACTATTAAGTAATAATAGCATGGCATTTTGAATTCGATATGAGGAAAAAAAAAAAACCATTCGATTATATATCGAAAGAGTAGTATGAGATAAGGGGCATTTCCGATTTTATCTGATCTATCGGAAGCCTATTGCAGCGTCACAAACTTTTTTGTTTTCCCCCCAGAAGACTAATTATGTTATGAAAGAATAAAAAAAAAAAGAAACTTTGGGATTGTTGAATAAAAGACTAAATAAATATCTATATAAATATAAAGCAACGGAGCCATCATAGTATTTTTTAACTACTCCAAAATAAAGGGAAGGATGATTATTGGATTATTTACCGATCTGGGTCTAGTATGATAGACCCTATATTTTCTGTTTCTTCGATGGGAGGGAAAAGTGAATTCCATTGTAGAGCCGTATGCAATGCGCAAAAGATAAAGATGCCTGTACGGTTGTTCAATTCTATCTTGTTTTTCGTAGTATTTATTATTCTTTATTTGATTTGTTCTCTTTGATTTATCTTCGAGATAGAAGAACCATTTTTTATGTTATATAATCAGGGTAATGATCCATCAACCTGCTAGTTCTTTTTATGAGGCACAAACGGGAGAATTTATCCAGGAAGCGGAAGAACTGCTGAAGTTACGCGAAACCATCACAAGGGTTTATGTACAAAGAACGGGCAAACCTTTATGGGTTGTATCCGAAGACATGGAAAGAGATGTTTTTATGTCAGCAACAGAAGCCCAAGCTCATGGAATTGTTGATCTTGTAGCGGTAGAATAAAAAATAACAGGTATTTCACGAAAATCAAATACGCAATTCAAAATTTTATCTTCTTACCTACCGGGTTTTGATATAGTATTATATTAATTAATCTATTAATATAGAATTATCAATATACAAGTAATTCCTAATCATCCGGTTAGGATCGATCTAAACCAATTCATTATGTATACGAGTCAACATGCCAACTATTAAACAACTTATTAGAAAGACACGACAGCCAATCAGAAATGTCACGAAATCCCCCGCCCTTGGGGGATGCCCTCAGCGACGAGGAACATGTACTAGGGTGTATGTGTGACTCGTTCAGAGCATGGACTGGGACAAAAGAAAAGAACCCATTTTTCCAGTATCAATGATCAGTACCAATAAATAGGATAAAATGGAAGAAATCCATTCACTATATAAAAAGGATCTATCATATCCTTCTACTGTTTATCAAATTTTATGGTTTCTATTGGTGTAAATCGTAAATCCAAGCGTCTCAATTTTCAATTTAAGATGAAAAAGAATTTCCCATTGGTAGCAAATGGTTATCCATTAAGCAGGGAAAATATTATTTAAATTAAAAGGCAAAAAGATTATGCCCTTACTCTTGCAACAACGGACTAACAGGGTCAGCTACACAGCTAATCTTCATAATTAAATATCGTTACTGTATAGGTAGATCTCGTTGTGAAAGACTGATTACTGGATAATTCATAGGTAGAGCCAAAGAGTGTAAACTGTACAAGTTAACAATAGCATTGATTAAATGAAAGAAGGAGCTCCGGTGTATAGAGGGGACCTCGCCGTTTAAAAAGTAACCATAGAAACGATGGAACCCACGATTTTTTTATCCATTTAGATTTACTACTTTGTGTTTTTATTTAATATGCTTTTTTTAATATCTAGTATCACTATCCATACAATTTCTTATTTTTATTTCGAGGTGAAATGCCTAGAAGAAAAAAAGAGAAAATCGTGGTCAGGAAGGTTATAGTAGCAAAAGCCATTGGAGTTTTTATTTTATACATTGGACGAATCCGTTTTGTTATTCAAAAATTAGGAAAGGGAAAAGGAATAACTGAAAGAAGGGAAATCAATTAGTTATTCATCGAAGTTTCATTTATTCAATGACCAGAATTAAACGAGGATATATAGCTCGAAGACGTAGAACAAAAATTCGTTTATTTGCATCAAGTTTTCGAGGGGCTCATTCAAGACTTACTAGAACTATTACTCAACAGAAAATAAGAGCTTTGTTTTCGGCTTATCGGGATAGAGGTAGGAAAAAGAGAGATTTTCGTCGTTTGTGGATCACTCGGATAAATGCAGTAATTCGCGGTAATAGTGTATACTATAGTTATAATAAGTTCATACACAATCTGTACAAGAGGCAGTTGCTTCTTAATCGTAAAATACTTGCGCAAATAGCTATATTAAATAGAAATTGTCTTTATATGATTTCCAATGAAATTATAAAATAAGTAGATTGGAAGGAATTCATGGGAATGTTTTAAATTTTAAATAGAGTTCGCTGGAGAATTAACTCCGGGAAGGTAGAATAGAAATTAGTATGATACAATATAATAATATGATAAGGCCGCCAAAATGAACAAACAACACGTTCAATAAAAAAATATTGATTCTTTTTTTTTCTTATGATACAACAATCAAAATCTGGATTCGCGAATTTTTCGAACAAAACATCAATCCGCCTTTGAGTTCGTATTAGAATTTTGATTCAAGTGAAGAATAAACCTATTTCTTTTTGATTCTAAGACCAGTAGTTCTAGTGGTCGACTCACCTCTTTCAAATTGTTTCTCATTATTAAGAAAAGGTAACAAAGATAAAATACGAGCTTGCTTTATAGCACTAGCAATTAATCGTTGTTGTTTTAAGTTTAATCGATTCACCCGTCTAGATAATATTTTTCCTTGTTCACTAATAAATCGACTAATTAAACTCATGTTTCTATAATCAATTCGATCCCCCGATCCAATCGGGGGCAAACGCCTACGAAAAGATCGCTTGGATTTAAAATAGAGTCGCTTGGGTTTATCCATGATTTGTTTATTCCTTATCCCGAAAATCCAATTTTGATGAGGGATTTTGGGTTGTTTATCTTTAAATATATGTTATATAGAATATATATAATATATATCATTTTGAATCTTCCTTGTAAGGGTGACATACAGGCGATCGGATCAGTTCGATCTATTTCTTTATCTCCCCATGAATTGTATGTTTGTAACAAAAGGGACAGAATTTTCTCAATTCCAATCGACTAGGCGTATTATGTCGATTCTTTTGAGTAATATATCTGGAAATACCAATACTCATTGATTCCTTATTAGCACCATTTCGAGTACATTTGGCACATTCCAAAATAACTGTTACTCGAACATCTTTACCCTTGGCCATGAACCTCCTTTGGATTTTTTATTTAACCAACTATTCCATTTTCCAATCCAAAGAGAAGAAAGGAACAAAAAAAAAATAGAAGTTGCTAACTCGAAATAAAATTCTGAAAGATTTCGTTGAAATCAAGATAGTAATATAATTAAATAAGTAATAGAAGAATTTCTAACTACTTTCATTTAAGTATTTTGTATAATATTGTTGACCTAGCCATCAATTTCCATTTCCGTTCTCATTCTCTTATCTTATTAATTTAAATTAAATTTAATTTAGAGTCCCGGTCCGAGTTCCGAGTTTTACTGAAGTTGAATCCACTTTTATTCTTTCTCTTTTCGAACTTATTATAATTTAATAAATTCGAAAATTCAAAGAAGGGAAGGGGAGGGATTAGTCACTGATATTTGATTATATCTCTAATCTTCTTCACCCCCTCCCATGTCAATAACTAGAACGATAATTAAAAAAAGGAGAATATCAACGCATCCGGGAATAAACGATTGATCTCTATCAATAGACCTGCTAAAGACCCAAACCATAAAGTACTTACTACCGGTGCCACGGAGAGATATGTTTTTAGATCTCGCATTTTAAATCCTCCTTATTTATTGTAATTTGTAATACATATATGATCAGACATATATGTAATTAATGATCACTTGTATTTGTACGCGGAATGCCTAATTATAATGGAAATATACAACGATTCAGTAGCTATTCCTTTTCTTAAAAAAAAAGAAAAAAAATACACCCTTTTATGTCCCAACATTCCCGAAAAATATTATATTCATTTTTTTACAGCGGGTTTAATTATACGTTACGTATATAAGTCTTTTATTATACTTAATAATATGTTATATGATATGAGATAAAAAAAATAAATGACAAGATAATTTTTGTATATGAATGGATAAAATAAAGATGTGGAAAACAATACAGGTATTCTCTACAATGACACTGTCGACCAATGGAAAGGGATGTAGCGCAGCTTGGTAGCGCGTTTGTTTTGGGTACAAAATGTCACGGGTTCAAATCCTGTCATCCCTACCTATTACTTATCTTATGAGCAGTAACAAGGAATTAATTGAAATCGATTCAAATTGGGTATCCATAATCCAATACATAATATGATCAATCTTGCATTTTACAATATTCTATATAATTCTATATAATATAATAGTAGATGCATGCAAAAATATATTAGGGTTACAAAATATTTAGAAAGCGCTCTTAGTTCAGTTCGGTAGAACGTGGGTCTCCAAAACCCGATGTCGTAGGTTCAAATCCTACAGAGCGTGATTCCATTCTTGTTATTCTTAGGTCGAAAATTACAATGAAATAATTGAACAGTAATCTAAATTTGACCCCCTATGGATTAAAATTAAAACAAGTAGGGGGTCAATAAAAAAAAGAGATATTAATTAATCAAAAGTCCAACTGATCACCACGTCTGTATTGTAAATATGCAGTTACAAATAATCCAGCCAAAGTAATAGGAATTAGACCTAAGACAATTCCAAATAGCAAAACTTCAATCATTTCAATTTGTTTGAAAGGAGAAAGGGAGAGGTAATATCTATTCTTAAATATTAATTCGTATTGCACATGAATCTTAATGACCAAGAATTTGAAATTGACACGGTAAGAAACTATAGAATATATGGAATACCACAGAAAGATTTCTTTTTTTTTTATGAATTATTCATTCAATTAATTTCAAATAAGTCGTATCTTGTTCAAACTGATAAATAGAGCTGAAGTTATAGTTAAAACCGCTAGTAGAAAACCGAAATAACTAGTTATGGTAGGCATAAAGAGGCTAAATGAAATATGTTATTTTTTTTTTTATACATATGTTTATAAAGCACTTCCCTAAATTTCAATTTTGTTTTTGAAAGAGATAAACAAAAATACCAATTGAAAGAATAAGTTCAATTGAAAGTTTTTGATTCAGCAATTATTATCATTATAAATAGTAATAAAAAAATAGAGTGACATAGGTAAGAAATCAATTCATCATCTGTGATATCTATTCATCCCGTGATTCCGAATCAACAGATTCGATTCATTGTGCAACTCTTAAAAACAAATATTATTATACTAATAATTACTATCTATATTAATAATTACTATAATAATATTAATATTATATTAATATTATAAATAATAATAAAGAATTTTAAATAATAAAAAACTGTGTTGGGTAACTTCATTCAAAAAATAAATGAATTTGAATCGCTTAAAATTTAAAATTGGAAAATCATTTCTATTTTTTTTTATCTTTTTTTTTTATTATTGTATCGAATATATTGTGTATTTTCGAACCAAAAATGACCTTATAGTATAATGCCTCTTACTTTATTACTTTCCTTTTTTTTACTTTAATTTGAACTCTTTAGATTCAGTAGTAGGTTCATTCACATAATATCTCAAATAAGAAGAAAAAGAGTTTTGCAGAATCTAATCGTGTTTAAAATTAGAAAGCCCCGACTTTCTAATTCTAATTAGGTCACGAAAGACCCAAAGGGCCTAATACAACAATGCTTGCATCGTGAATATTGATTCTTATTCTACTTGCTTGTTCTCTTTCTTTCATCGAAGACTATCTACTAGTCTTACTTGTTACTGGACAACTAATCAATTCCTTAAAAATGAAAAAAAAAGGGGGTTCCAACAAAAAACATCTTCTACAACTACAAAAAGAAAGAATATTTATAGATTTCGCATCTAATTGAATTAGAAAGGAATATGATAATCTCCCTCGTGAATTATTCGAAAGCAATCCGTCGGCTTCACATTATATCTGATTTTCAGTTTCTAATCCGAAGCCAATAATGGAGAGAACCCTTATACTACTATTATACTACTACAGGAATTTGATAAATTTTCTATTGAATGATATAACATCGACAAGCAACAATAAAAGAAAAAAATAAATTATCTAGCACTCCATTTCGATACTGATTGTGAAATTGCGTTGCTGTGTCAGAAGAAGGATAGCTATACTGATTCGGTATACTCTAAAGACACCCTTGGTACACTATTGACGATCTCACAAAGATTTCATTTCAGTGAATTCCCATTTACTGATCTCATCTTTTACGGAATCG